CTACCAAAGAATTATCTGTAATAATTCGCAAATCCGAATCGGCTAATTGTTCTCTGATAGCACCTGCCCCTGTAGATATTTCTCGGTTTCGAAATGTCTCGAAACCTTGAGTAGTAAAAAAAAGTGGGATGCTATATTTCCAAGATTGGATTTCATATTCGAATGAACCTCGTAATCGTAAGAAAGTAGGTTTTTTAGCTATGGACCTAGCAAAAGAAAAATTGAGATAGGTTCCTATAGGATTGGATTCCCCCCCCCACAATCGGACGTGAAAGTTTCCTCTCATCCGGCTCAAATAGATAGTTACACCAAATAAAGAAAGGAGTTATTCTTTTTAAACTTTGTTTGAGAAAACCTACAAAAAGCTACCCTTTACTCAAGTTTCCAATAAGAACCGGCCTTTCATTGATTCATTCTTATCTTCTTTTATTTTTTTTTTATTCTAACCTTTTTGCTTTATTTTATGTTTATTTATTTTTACGAAAAAAGGAAATGTGAAATTCTTGAGTAGTCTACTTCCCCTCAAATAATGAATCCCCTGAAAGGAAGATTTTGGGACTCGTAAAGGATTTCTTTGTCTATATATTGTATTGTTCTATTCGATCTTTTTTAGGTCCCTACTCACCTCGATGGTTATGTCATGACGTCCCTTGAAGCATATATGCGATAGATAGGCTCCTGTAACCATGCCATATTCGCTTGCCTGAACAGAATTTCTTTCTCAAAGAAATTTCCACAAAAAGTATTTTTTCACGAGGTATAACTAACTATTCCTATATTATCTATTACGGAATCGACCATGGATCAATTCCCCCTTTCCTTCCATTTTGAAGTATGGAATGTGCCCATAATTCTGAGCTTCATGTTCCTCCTCCCAAGATACATGTCAGAGCTAGGGGCATCCCAATCAGATTGAATGGGATGACAGTTTCTCAGTCCAAATCTGTCAAATGCAAATTTTGATCAAATCACACATCGCAATATACTAGGCCCTCTAATTCCCTAAGAGGCTTATCTAAAAGATTCGCAATATAACTAGGAAGACGTTTCAAATACCACACATGAGTCACTGGACATGCCAGTTTGATGTATCCCATTTTGTACCTTCGTATCCGAGAATCAACAAATTCCACCCCGCATTCTTCACAAGATTTTGGGTCTTCTTTTTCAGTTCCAATCACTCGGTAATTTCCACAAGCACAAATCCCACTTTTTATGGGTCCGGAAATTCTTTCACAAAACAATCCATCTTTCTCCGGTTTATTGGTTTTATAATGAAAAGTATAGGGTTTTGTCACCTCTCCAACTATCTCTCCATTGGGTAGAATTTTTTTTGCCCAAGCCCTGATTTGTTGAGGGGAAACTGGTCCAATTCGAAGTTGTTGATGTTTATACTGGTCGATCATAAAATACAAATTCTGATTCATTGAGATCAAGCTTCCTTCCTATTAATCTGGAAGTTCTTTTCAGATACAAGGAAATGATTCAGTTCTAGGGCCAAAGATCGTAGTTCTCGAACGAGCAATCGAAAAGATTCCGGAGCACCCTCTGGGTTAGGTACTGTTGATCCAATAATCGTAGCACCAAGTACTTCTTGACGAGCTGTAATATGATCAGATTTATAAGTAAGCATCTCTTGTAAAATATGAGCAACACCAAATCCCTCTAGAGCCCAAACTTCCATTTCTCCTACTCTTTGCCCCCCTTGTTTGGCCCTCCCTCTAAGAGGTTGTTGTGTAACAAGTGCGTAATGCCCACTGGAACGCCCATGGATTTTATCATCAACTTGATGAATTAATTTGAGGATATAGGACTTTCCTATAAGAACAGGTTGTTCAAAAAGATCTCCTGTTCTTCCATCAAATATTCTGCTTTTTCCCGGAAATTCGGGTTCAAATACCCATGGATTTTTTGTTTGCTTACTGGCTTCATATAATTCAGAAAACACTAGTTTTCTTGAGGCCTCTTGCTCATATCTCTCATCAAAGGGTGCTATTCTATAATGTTTCTTTAGCAGATCCCCCGCTAACCCGAGCGAACATTCAAATATCTGTCCCACATTCATTCGTGAGGGGACTCCTAATGGGTTGAATACCATATCAACGGGCGTTCCATCTTGCAAATAGGGCATATCTTGTTTAGACAAAATCTTAGAAATTATACCCTTATTCCCATGCCTTCCAGCTACTTTATCACCTACTTTGATTTCACGTTTCTGTGAAATATATACACGAATCCTTTCTGAATTATAATTGGAACCCCCCTTTCTATGGATCCATCTCACATCAATAACTCGACCCCTTGCACCTATAGGTAGTCTTAGAGAAGTTTCCTTTGAAGTGGATACCTGAATACCAAGTATAGCTCGTAATAATCTATCCTCCGGAGCATATGATGATTCGTTCGCTGTCTGAGGTGTTAATTTACCTACTAAGATATCGCCCGTTTCTATCCAAGATCCCAGGATCACAATTCCATTTCTGTCTAAATTGCGGAGTAA